GAACAAAACGGTTCTATAGAAGAGGTTCATGCTTCCTTTGTTGAGGTAAGGGCAAATGATCTAATTCGCGATTTCATAAGAATTGAGTTAGTCAAGTCCACTATTTCGTATACCGGAAAAAGGTATGATAGGGCAAGTTCCGGATTGATTCCCGATAATGGATTAGATTGCACCAATATCAATCCTTTTTATTCCAAGGCGAAGATTCAATCACTTAGCCAACATCAAGGAACTATTGGTATGTTGTTGAATCGAAATAAGGAATGCCAATCTTTGATAATTTTGTCATCATCCAATTGTTCTCGAATTGGTCCATTCAATAGTTCGAAATATAACAATGTGACAAAAGAATCGGATCCCCAAATTCCAATTAGGGATTATTTAGGTCCCTTAGGCGCTATTGTACCTAAAATATCGAATTTTTATTCATCTTACCATTTAATAACTCATAATCAGATCGTGTTAAAGAAATATTTGCTACTTGACAATTTGAAACAGATTTTCCAAGTACTTCAAGTACTTAAATACTGTTTAATAGATGAAAATAGGAGGATTTATAATCCCGATCTATGCAGTAACATCATTTTGAACCCATTCCATTTGAATTGGTGCTTTCTCCACCATGATTATTGTGAAGAGACATCGATCAAAATTAGCCTTGGACAATTTATTTGTGAAAATGTATGTCTATTTAAATACGAACCACACGTAAAAAAATCTGGTCAAATTTTAATTGTTAATGTCGACTTTTTAGTTATAAGATTGGCTAAGCCTTATTTGGCTACTCCTGGAGCAACTGTTCATGGTCATTATGGGAAAATCCTTTACGAAGGAGATACATTAGTTACATTTATATATGAAAAATCGAGATCTGGTGACATAACGCAAGGTCTTCCAAAAGTAGAACAAATCTTAGAAGTGCGTTCGATTGATTCAATATCGATGAACCTCGAAAGGAGAGTTGAAGGTTGGAACGAGCGTATACCAAGAATTCTTGGGATCCCCTGGGGGTTTTTGATTGGAGCTGAGCTAACCATAGCCCAAAGTCGTATCTCTTTGGTTAATAAGATCCAAAAGGTTTATCGATCCCAGGGGGTACAGATCCATAATAGACATATAGAGATTATTGTACGTCAAGTAACATCAAAAGTGTTGGTTTCAGAAGATGGAATGTCTAATGTTTTTTCGCCTGGAGAATTAATCGGATTGTTGCGAGCGGAACGAGCAGGGCGCGCTTTGGACGAATCGATCTGTTATCGGGCAATCTCATTGGGAATAACAAGAGCGTCTCTGAATACTCAAAGTTTCATATCCGAAGCAAGTTTTCAAGAAACCGCTCGAGTTTTAGCAAAAGCTGCTCTACGAGGTCGTATTGATTGGTTGAAAGGCTTGAAAGAGAACGTTGTTCTGGGGGGGATTATACCTGTTGGTACCGGATTCCAAAAATTTGTGCACCGTTCAAGGCAAGACAAAAACATTTATTTGGAAATCAAAAGAAAAAATCTATTCGAGTTGGAAATGGGAGATATTTTGTTACACCATAGAGAATTATTTTGTTCTTACGCGACAAACAATTTCCATGAGACATCAGAACAATCATTTATGCGATTTAATGATTCCTAAGAGCGGATTCATTTTCACTTTAACTATCTTTTAACTATACTGGTCTGATTATTGATTTGGTAATAAATAAAATAAGTAATTAAAAAAATTTATGGTTTGTGCCATGTATCAATGGTCAATCCCCGGTAGAAGGTTCCATCGGAACAATTATTTATTTCAAGGTACCTCGTCTCTTTGTTAATAATACGAAAAAGAAAAAACAAAAAGGAAGTGTGGGAAAAAATGACAAGAAGATATTGGAACATCAATTTGGAAGAGATGATGGAAGCAGGAGTTCATTTTGGTCATGGTACTAAGAAATGGAATCCTAGAATGGCCCCTTACATTTCTGCAAAGCGTAAAGGTATTCATATTACAAATCTCGCTAGAACTGCTCGTTTTTTATCAGAAGCCTGTGATTTAGTTTTTGATGCAGCAAGTAGGGGAAAAAACTTCTTAATCGTCGGTACCAAAAATAAAGCATCGGATTCAGTAGCATCAGCTGCAATAAGGGCTCGGTCTCATTTTATTAATCAAAAATGGCTCGGTGGTATGTTAACGAATTGGTCCACTACGGAAACGAGACTTTATAAGTTCAGGGACTTAAGAGCAGAAGAAAAGATGGGGAAACTCAACCGTCTCCCCAAAAGAGATGCAGCAATGTTGAAGAGAAAATTATCTACCTTGCAAACATATCTCGGTGGGATCAAATATATGACGGGATTGCCTGATATTGTGATCATCGTTGATCAGCAAGAAGAATATACGGCTCTTCGAGAATGTGCCATTTTGGGGATTCCGACGATTTGTTTAATCGATACAAATTGTGACCCAGATCTTGCAGATATTTCGATTCCAGCCAACGATGACGCTATAGCTTCAATTCGATTGATTCTTAACAAATTAGTATCCGCAATTTGTGAAGGTCGTTCTAGCTATATAAGAAATCGTTGATTATGATTAAGATTAAGAATAATAAAATTAGTTAATGTTAATTATTGGGCAACTCCATAGATTTATTGGATCGGTTACTTTTTTTTGAATTTTTTAAAATAGATAAAAAAAAAAGAACTGGGGATATTGATATATATTATGATGTTATGTGATTTCTTGGTATCCTAAATATATGATTAATGATTCAAGTTGGTGAGTTGAGAAAGAAATGGTTGAATCAAACTAATTCCTTTTTTGAAGTTCAATTTCTATCAGAGGACAATATGAATGTTATACCATGTTACATTAAAACACTCAAGGGGTTATACGATATATCGGGTGTAGAAGTAGGCCAACATTTCTATTGGCAAATAGGAGGTTTACAAATCCATGCCCAAGTACTTATCACTTCTTGGGTCGTAATTGCTATCTTGTTAGGTTCAGCCATCATAGCTGTTCGGAATCCACAAACCATTCCGACCGACGGTCAGAATTTCTTTGAATATGTCCTTGAATTTATTCGAGACTTGAGCAAAACCCAGATTGGAGAAGAATATGGACCTTGGGTTCCCTTTATTGGAACTATGTTCCTATTTATTTTTGTTTCTAATTGGTCAGGTGCTCTTTTACCTTGGAAAATCATACAGTTACCTCATGGGGAGTTAGCTGCGCCCACGAATGATATAAATACTACTGTTGCTTTAGCTTTACCCACGTCAGTGGCATATTTTTATGCAGGTCTTACCAAAAAAGGGTTGGATTATTTCGAGAAATACATCAAACCAACTCCAATACTTTTACCAATTAACATCCTAGAAGATTTCACAAAACCTTTATCTCTTAGTTTTCGACTTTTCGGGAATATATTGGCTGATGAATTAGTAGTTGTTGTTCTTGTTTCTTTAGTCCCTTCAGTAGTTCCTATACCTGTCATGTTTCTTGGATTATTTACAAGTGGTATTCAAGCTCTTATTTTTGCAACGTTAGCCGCGGCTTATATAGGCGAATCCATGGAGGGTCATCATTGACTAGTTTTCGAAATAGTCTTTTTTTTTAGCTTATCCCAATTCATGCATGGTTCAAGATAATCTGCTTGGTTGGAGAACATAATAGATATAAATACGTATGAATATATGACCTAGAGTCGTAGGAGAGAAGATGAACGATATTACGGAATTGTAAAAAAAAGATGGGTTGGGGAGGTCACACTAGATGTATGTAATGTCTATAAGTCCAGCCACTTTTTGTGTGGGTTTCGAGGAATGATTCTATAATCCGATTCAATATAAAATGTGGCTAGTTTACGTTATGGAAGAAAGAAATGTATATGTAATATGTATATGTAATATTAGATATTTACTAGTTATATAGTCCTATCTATATATAAATAGAAGTCCTTATGCCTTACCTATATACTAACTAACTATATATATATCTAACTATATGCTATATATATATATGTAATATATATATATATAGCAATATATATAGATAGCAATATATATAGCAAAATAAATAAAGCAAAATAAATAAAAAAAAAGATATATATATATGTATTGATATACATATTGATATCGTTATATTGATATATTGATATCGTTGATATCGATCATATTGATATCCATTGCGTATATTGATGATTGCATATATTGATTTGGTTGCAGTTTACTGCATTTAGATTAGATGGATTACAAGATAAGTCAAGTCCTTTCTTCTGTTTCATTTGTGATTGTGGATTGGATGGAAAAACAGATGAACTCAAGGATATAGAAGAGTAAAGAACGAAAGATGGAATGAAAGAATGGTTGGAAAGAAAGAAATGCAATAACTAGAGCCATATATATATGGATTTACAAAAACTTCATCATGGGTAGAAACAAAAAACGAGATATCGAAGTAGTTCTGACGATTCAGTAATATTATCATTAGTTTTTAGTTACTCCGACCCAATAGATCTTAATGATCAAACTTAATGATAAAATTAAGTAATAATTCATTGGTTGATTGTATCATTAACCATTTCTTTTTTTTGGTGCGAGGAACTTACCATGAATCCACTGATTTCTGCCGCTTCCGTTATTGCTGCTGGATTGGCTGTAGGACTTGCTTCTATTGGACCCGGAGTTGGTCAAGGTACTGCTGCAGGCCAAGCTGTAGAGGGTATTGCGAGACAACCAGAAGCAGAGGGTAAAATACGAGGTACTTTATTGCTTAGTCTAGCTTTTATGGAAGCTTTAACAATTTACGGACTGGTTGTGGCATTAGCGCTTTTATTTGCGAATCCTTTTGTTTAATCTAGAAATGTAAAAAAGTACCTTTTTTCTTTATTAACTTGAAATTAAATTGTCGTTTGCTTCTTCGAATTATATCAACACTTTACTCCTATAATTACTTATTTGTTGAGACTCCAGGAAGGACTGCTTTGAGGATGAGGAATTACCAGATCACTCGCTTTCTTCCTTCCC